ATAAAGCATCAACATCAATATACAATATACAATAAATATAATAAATATACAAAATCAATATACAAATTCATATTTTTTATATTTTATATTATTTTATATTTATAATTTCATAATTTTGAAAATATTTATTATTTTAAATATTAATAAAATTAATTTTAATAAATATATAAAATATAAAGAAAATAATAAAAATATAAATTATAATATATATAATATTAAATCAAATAAAATATAAATATAAAAATAAAATATAATTATAAAAATATAATTATAATATAAAAATAAAATATAATTATTAATTATAATATTTAATTATAAAATTATAATATAATATATAAAATATATAATAATTATATATAATATAATATAATAATAATAATAATATATAATATTTTATAATAATAATATTTTCATATTAATTTAATATTTAATATAATAAATAATAAAATATTATACATATAAATACATATAAAATATAAATATAACAATATAAATTATAACAATATAAATATAACATAAATATTATAACATAAATATAATCATAAATATAATAATAAATATAATTATAATATAATAATATAAATATAATATAAATAATAAAAAATAGAATGAATATATGATCATAATAATCAAGAATCTAAATAAAAATAATTACTAAATAATAATAATCTAATCAATATAGATATTATCTATCTAATAAGATAGATAAATAAATAATAAGATAGAATAAAGATATAAATAATAGAAACATGGATGAATAATTGAATCGAGCTTCGGGTTAATAAAACTGAGGAGATTGACTCAGAAACAAATAACTGATTTTGTTGGGAGCTCCATTGCAGAGTTCAGGCCTAAGCATTAATGGAGAAGCTATGGGAACGATGGAACCTGTGACTACATAGGATTTGATTGAAAAAGAATCAATCCTAATGATTCATTGGGTAGGATGGCGGAATGAACCAAGAATAACATAGATTTATTCTGACTAGTCATAAAATGACCCTACAAATAAAAGAGAAAAGAGTCAATATTCGCCCGCGTAACCTTTTGTTTTATATTTTTTCTTTTTATATATTTTTTTTATTTCAATTTATATTTCATTTATTTTTCATTTATTGTATGACTTTTTGGATGATTCAATATGAGGTAAAGTTAAATACTTTATAAAATTTTTTAAAAGTCAAAGAAATAAGCATTATCCATAAACAAACACGTCTAGTGATTCGCGAGGAGCTGGATGAGAAGAAACTCTCATGTCCGGTTCTGCAGTAGAGATGGAATTCAGAAACAACCATCAACTATGACCCAAAAAGAACCAGATTTCGTAAACAACATAGAGGTAGAATGAAGGGAATATCTTGCCGAGGCAATCATATTTGTTTCGGAAGATATGCTCTTCAGGCACTTGAACCTGCTTGGATCACTGCTAGACAAATAGAAGCAGGGCGAAGATCAATGACACGATATGCACGTCGTGGTGGAAAGGTATGGGTACGTATTTTTCCCGACAAACCTGTTACAGTAAGACCTATGGAAACACGTATGGGTTCGGGGAAGGGATCCCCCGAATATTGGGTATCCGTTGTTAAACCGGGCCGAATACTTTATGAAATAAGTGGAGTATCAGAAACTGTAGCCAAAGCAGCTATGAAAATAACGGCATGCAAAATGCCTATACGAACTCAATTTGTTATTTCAGGATCAGGATAGGTAAACAAAAGTAAGTAAAGGTGTATTGAGAATGAAAAAACAAACGCGGATTTCTTTATCTCTGGACAGACAATATTTCTTTTTTCCCTTGTCCCTTGCATTGAAATAAGAGATAAAAAAAAAAAAAAAAAATGATATGATTCAACCTCAGACCCTTTTAAATGTAGCGGATAACAGCGGAGCTCGAGAGTTGATGTGTATTCGAATCATAGGAACTGGTAATCAACGATATGCTCATATTGGCGATGTTATTGTTGCTGTAATCAAAGAAGCAGTGCCCAACATGCCTCTAGAAAGATCAGAAGTTATTAGAGCTGTGATTGTACGCACGTGTAAAGAACTCAAACGTGACAATGGCATGATAATACGATATGATGACAATGCAGCGGTTATCATTGATAAAGAAGGAAATCCAAAAGGAACTAGAATTTTTGGTGCGATTGCTCGGGAATTGAGACAGTTGAATTTCACTAAAATAGTTTCATTAGCACCCGAAGTCTTATAAATCAGACTAGTAGGTTAAAATAGGACATACTTGATTTTATATTTCTATTCTCTTTCTCTATATTATATATTTATATATTATATACTCTATATACTCTATATTATACTCTATATACTCTATATAATATATCTCTATATAATATATCTATATAATATATATATTATATATATATTATTATAATTATTATATTATATTATATATTTTATATATTAATTATTTAAATTATTTAATTATTATTATTCGACTATTTATATTTTTTATATTAATTATTTAATTATTATTATTCGACTATTTATATATATTTTTTTTTTATTAAATTATACTCTTTTATACTATACTATATTCATTCCTATTTTTATTTCTAGTTACTAGTTCTAGTTACTAGTTATATCATATTTATATCATAGTATAGATATAGAATAGATATAGAATAGAATATATAATTCTAGAATTTAAATTATATTTTCCATGAATTCGAATATATGAAATAGATCCAATTAATAGATCGTGTCTCATGCATATACTTTTAATTAAAAGAAATTATAATTTAATAATAAAAAAAATTCAATAAAAAATAAAAAAATTAAACTAAAACAAAAAAAGCATGTTGATTATATAAAAAATGAGGAGGCACCAATAACTATAATTCGTCATGGGTAGGGACATTATTGCCGATATAATAACTTCTATAAGAAATGCTGACATGGATAAAAAGGGAAGGGTTCAAATAGCATCTACTAATATCACTAAAAATATTGTTAAAATACTTTTACGAGAAGGTTTTATTGAAAACGTTCGAAAACATCAAGAAAGTAAAAAAAAATTCTTTGTTTTAACCTTACGACATAGAAAGACTAGGAAAGGGAATAAAATTATTTTAAAGCGTATCAGCCGACCCGGTCTACGAATTTATTCCAACTATCAACGAATTCCTAAGATTTTAGGCGGAATGGGGATTCTAATTCTTTCTACTGCTCGAGGTATAATGACAGATCGAGAAGCTCGACTAGAAAAAATTGGAGGAGAAATTTTGTGTTATATATGGTGATTCTCCTGCGGTAACTTAATACTCTCTCGAATTTACTATTTATCTATTTGTAAAATAGAGAGGAGAAGTGAATTATAGAATTCTAGAACTCTTCCTCTAGTAGTTGATACTTAAAGGGGGTTATCTGAAATGAAAGAACAAAAATTGATTCATGAGGGTTTAATTACTGAGTCACTTTCCAACGGTATGTTTCGAGTTCGATTAGATAATAAAGATCTAATTCTAGGTTATATTTCAGGGAGAATCCGACGCAGTTTTATACGTATACTACCCGGAGATAGAGTAAAAATAGAAATGAGTCGTTATGATTCAACCAGGGGACGCATAATTTATAGACTTCGAAAAAGAGATTCTAACGATTAGATCATTCTTTTAAACATCCCTCTCGTAGGGGTATAATTCGAAAAAAACTAATTTTTGTTTCCAAAAAAATAGATTAAGAATGAAGGTAAGGAATAAAAAATATGAAAATAAGGGCTTCTGTTCGTAAAATTTGTGAAAAATGTCGACTGATCCGTAGGCGCGGGCGAATTATAGTAATTTGTTCCAATCCGAGACATAAACAGAGACAGGGATAATTCTTCTCAAGTTCTAAATAAAGAACTTTCTAAAAAGAAAAAAACCCATGTACATGTAAAAAGAAAGAAAAAAGAATCAGTTTTCATATAAAATGGATATTCCGCGTATCTTTCTGTATATTTCTGATTCTTCCTTATTTTTTTTATTCTTATGAATATGAGATAATAAAATATGACAAAACCTATAGCAAAAATTGGTTTACGTAAGAATGCACGTATTGGTTCACATAAGAATGAACGTCGAATACCGAAAGGAGTTATTCATGTTCAAGCGAGTTTCAACAATACTATTGTAACTGTTACAGACGTACGAGGTCGGGTAGTTTCTTGGGCTTCCGCGGGGACTTCTGGATTCAGAGGCACAAGAAAAGGAACACCTTATGCTGCTCAAGCAGCAGCACTCAACGCTATTCGTACAGTAGTGGATCAGGGTATGCAACGAGCAGAAGTTATGATAAAGGGTCCAGGTCTCGGAAGAGATGCGGCATTACGAGCCATTCGTAGAAGCGGAATACTATTAAGTTTCGTACGTGATGTAACACCCATGCCACATAATGGATGTCGCCCCCCTAAAAAAAGACGTGTGTAGAAATAAGAATTCAAGAGATTCCAAGAAAAATAAATGAGTCAATGATCCGATCCAATAATCATAAAGAAAATAAAAATAATAGTATGGTTCTAGAAGAAGTAGCAGGATCCACTCGAACACTACAGTGGAAATGTGTTGAATCAAGAGTAGACAGCAAGCGCCTTTATTATAGTCGTTTCGTTCTGTCCCCGCTTATGAAAGGTCAAGCCGATACCGTAGGTATTGCCATGCGAAGGGCTTTACTTGGCGAAATAGAAGGAACATTTATCACACGTGCAACATCTGAGAATGTGCTGCACGAATATTCTACGATAGTAGGTATTGAAGAATCAGTACATGATATTTTAATAAATTTGAAAGAAATTGTATTGAAAAGTAATCTCTATGGAGTTAGGGACGCATCCATTTGCGTCAGAGGTCCAAAATACATAACCGCTCAAGATATCATCTCACCACCTTCTGTAGAAATAGTTGACACGACACAGCATATAGCTAACCTGACAGAACCAATTGATTTGTGTATTGAATTACAAATCAAGAGAGATCGCGGATATCATATGAAATCTACAAACGAATCTCACGATGGAAGTTATCCTATAGATACTGTATCCATGCCTGTTCTAAATGCGAATCATAGTATTCATTCTTACGGGAATGGGAATGAAAAACAAGAAATACTCTTTCTAGAAGTATGGACGAATGGAAGTTTAACTCCTAAAGAAGCACTTTATGAAGCTTCTCGTAATTTGATTGATTTATTGATTCCCTTTCTACATGCAGAAAAAAAGGACATGAATTTCGAGGAAAATGAAAACAGATCGAATCTACCCCCTTTTTCCTTTCAAGACAAATTCACTGATTTAAAGAAAAACAAAAAAGGAATTCCATTAACATGTATTTTTATTGACCAATCAGAATTGCCTTCCAGGGCCTATAATTGTCTCAAAAGGTCCAATATACATACATTATTGGACCTTTTGAGTCATAGTCAAGAGGATCTTATGAAAATGGACTATTTTCGCATAGAAGATGTAAAACAGATATTGGGCACTCTACAGAAGCATTTTTCAATCAATTTACCTAAGAAAAAGTGTTAATTTTAAATCCGTTGGAATTATAAAATTTTTTAGTTTTTATAAAGAAAAAAGAATAGAATGAGTTTAGAATCTACGGCACGATCCATATATTTGCGGATATAGATCATAAATAAGATTCTAAAATTTATTGATGTATCTAGGGAAGATCCAGAACGGGATCTTCCTTAGATACCTATGTCCTGGCATTTCACGGTTTAATCAATTTTAAAAAGACCTAAACTTAGGGATTTCTCAATAGGCAATGTTGCTCCAATACCTAACCAAAGAGCTACTGCAGTACCGATCAAAAAGACTGTTGTAGCTACTGGACGACGAAATGGATTTTGGAATTTATTGACATTCTCCAAAAAAGGTACTGTCAATAATCCTATTGGTACTGAAACCATTAAAAGAACACCCAATAACTTATTTGGTACTGTACGAAGTATTTGAAATACGGGAAAGAAGTACCATTCGGGTAATATTTCCAATGGAGTTGCAAATGGATCTGCCGGTTCACCAATCATTGACGGCTCTAGAACTGCTAAGCCTACATTACATGCAATAGTGCCTAGAATTACTACTGGAAAAATATATAAAAGATCATTGGGCCATGCAGGTTCTCCATAATAATTATGCCCCATACCCTTAGCCAATTTAGCTCTTAATACAGGATCGTTCAAATCAGGTTTCTTTGTTATTTGGATAGGTGAATTCTTAAGGATCCATCCCCCAAAAGAACCGGACATGATAATTTTTTATCATCCGGCTCGAGCACAAGAATCAAAAGAATGACAGAAATAGATCCATAGAACATAAATGGGTACATAGAGAATCAATATTTCATTTCATATCATAGATATCTACATATACAATGTAGAATGACTCTATGTAAGAAAAGATTTATGAAATTCCATTTCCCCGGGTTGCAACGATTCATTGCTCATTGCAAAGAATTCAGTTCTGGCAAAGAAATGCTCCATATCCAAGCAGGCTTACAAATTCGATAATGATCAAGTTCTTTTTGGATTATCTCATGTCTTTTGTTTGCTATTTATCCCCAAAGAATCTCGATTTTATTACATACAACAATACAAAGTTTTTACTTATTATTAATAAAGTCTAATCTCTGTTCTTCTTTAGATCCCTTATTTCACTCCGATAGTATTATAGATCAGGGTCGATGCAAAGGAAATGAATGCATCTACATACTATAAATTAGATTACTATCAAATATCAAATCAAATTAATCAAATAAATACTATCTATCTAATCTAATATCTAATTACTAATAAATTAATAAATTATAATTTTATAATTAGAATAAAAAAATCAAACAAAGTGGAATAGATAGAACATGGGATCATGCCACATCACTTATTCTAGGGATCTTACGGAGCCTGTTCATGCATAACATGATTAGGGTATAATCATAGAAAAGTCTCCTCAAGCTAATCGGCCTATCCTATGCTACATAAGGGGATTGACCTGATGGTTGGATGCAGAGACACATTGGGTTGTGAATTCCAACGTGGCGGAAAAAATCATATATCCGCATGGAACAATCAATAGTTCAAGTCACACACTCCCATAATCCATCCTCTTTTAGTAAAATATACTTCAACTATTCGTAACAATACAATACTTCAGAGTTGAAGAGAAGTATCCAAATAACATGCCTTAATTTTTCAATAATATATATTTGTTTTGTAGCAATTAAATATTTTTGTTCCTCCCTTATATAATAAATTACAAATATATATGATCTGCCTTTTCTATAAAGGACCTGAAATGCCTTGCTTACGTATCATTGGGAAGTGCATTAACATAAATACGGCAGTAAGAAGAGGTAATACAAAAGTATGTAAACTATAAAAACGAGTCAAAGTGGATTGGCCCACACTAGCGCTTCCACGTAATAATTCTACCAGGGACGATCCTATTATAGGAATAGCTTCAGGCACGCCTGTTACGATTTTTACTGCCCAATAGCCAATTTGGTCCCGAGGTAAGGAATAACCAGTTACGCCAAAGGATGCGGTCAATACAGCCAGAACCACTCCCGTAACCCAAGTTAATTCGCGGGGTTTTTTAAACCCACCCGTAAGATACACACGAAATACGTGCAAGATCATCATTAGAACCATCATACTTGCTGACCATCGATGAACTGCTCGAATTAACCAACCAAAATTGGCCTCAGTCATTATGTATTGAACAGAGGAAAAAGCCTCTGTAACAGTTGGACGATAGTAAAAAGTCATAGCAAAACCCGTAGCCACTTGTACTAAAAAACAAGTAAGCGTAATCCCGCCTAGACAATAAAATATGTTGACATGAGGAGGAACATATTTACTAGTTATATCATCTGCAATCGCTTGAATCTCGAGACGTTCTTCGAACCAATCATATACTTTATTGAGATAGGTAACCCAAGAAGGACTCCCCCTCTGAGAGCCACATATGAGAATTTCATCTCGTACGGCTCAAGCCGAAACACACAAATACTGGTTTCAATGGATATGGAATAGATAGTTCAAAACTTCTTGGGTCTTAGCCACGTCACTCTATTTGACCCAAAGATACGAAGTAAGAATAAGAAAAATCCGGAATCTCTTCTTTGTGATGATAATGCCAAGAAATACAATCTCAAGTTGGCTCCTCCATCTTTCTTTATGTTAATTATAACAGGCCTCTTGAATCTTCTCTTACCTATCTTTTTTTTTTTTTTTTTACTTTATTTGATATTATTTGATAAGAATTCTCTTGTTGAGACCCTATGAATCAATTGAAACCTCAGATTTATACTAGAACCACGATGATTTAAGAAAGCAAAAGCTAAACTAAAAGTTTCTCTGAGTAAAAACCATTTGATCATCACTTATTCAATGAATGTAATGACTCAATAAAATCTATATCTATAGCTATAGAAAGAGTTTTCTTTTGGTCAAAACTGAAAGGAAAAATTTGTTTGATTTCGAAAAGGCCTATTTCCATCCGCTTGCGAGGTCTGAAGAATAGGTATGAATCATAGTTCAAATATTTCTTCAAATATTTCTTTTATTGATCTATTCTATATAGTCCGTGCTTCAGAAACTATAATAAATATCTGACGAAGTAGAATCATCTTGATAGAGATGACAGGTACATTCTCTGTATTATCAATAGGATCAATTATAACAAGTCACACGCTCATATTCCGGAAATGAAATATTGAAACAAATAAATTTCACGATCGAACTACCAGAATAGTCTATAAATACAAGTCTTAAGCAATCTTAAGTTGAAGTATTAAGTAAGTTTAAGTAAAATAATCCTTTTTTTTTTTTTTTTTGATTTATTGAAAAATAAGGACTTCCCGTTTTTATAAACTTTTATAAACTAATTCATTTAAATTCCGTCCAGTAAAATGGAAGAATTATAAATTTCCAAAATAATAGATAAAAATATTGCAAATAGAGCCATTGCAACCCCCATAAGTGGTGTAGTCCCCCATCCTGGAGCTACTTTTCCATATTCCGAATTCAATGGTTTCAATAAATTCCCTACGTTAGTTCGTCTTGTCCCAGATCTAGAACTACTCTCAACGGTTTTTGTAGCCATAAATCCTCTTTCATCATGAGTTGAAATCTGTTGACTTTGTATATCCTTCCGTTTTCGTTGTAAATAAACGACATTGTGGTCTTGAGATTATCGAAAAATGGAAACAGCAACCCTAGTCGCCATCTCCATATCCGGTTTACTTGTAAGCTTTACTGGGTACGCCTTATATACCGCTTTTGGGCAACCCTCACAAAAATTAAGAGATCCCTTCGAAGAACATGGGGACTAGTTGAAGTAATGAGCCCCCCATATGAATATTGGGGGGCTCATTACTTCCATGGAGATAATTAAAAATCATTTCATTTTTTTAGTTGGAACTTTAGGTGGTTCTCGAAAAAAGATAGCGAAAAAGATTATTCCTAAAGTTGAAACTAACAGGAATGTATAAACCAATGCTTCCATAGATTCGATCGTGGTTTACAATTATAGCTTCCATACCTATTCATTTTGGGTCATTAAAAAAAAAAATTATAAATTGAAATTTACAATTTGCTATTACTATATTACTATAATTACTATAATATAAATTATAAATGATAGTATAATATTTACTATATACCATATTTAATACTATAATTTAGTATTACTTAGTATTACTATAATACTATCTATCTATCTATATATATAGATAAATATATAAAAATATAAATATATAAAATAAATATATAAATATTATATAAATTAAAATAAATTAAAAAATTAAATATTATAAATATTATTCAATATAAAATATATAAGTATAATATAAATATTAATATAAATATATTAAAATAAATATAATAAAAAAAGAAATAAAATAAATAATAATATAAAAATAATAATATAGATAATAAAAAAATAAAAATGAAAAAAAAATATTATTATTAAAAATTTTATTATTATTATTATTAT